AATGATGAATAAAAAATTAAAAAATATCTATATATTCAACTCATGAAATTTCCTTTCTATAAAGAAAATAAATAGAGGAAATTTGATGTCTCAACGAATCGCACGTAGAGATATTGATAACACACATAGAGTTAATGGTATTTCATAACTAATTGATTGAGCAGCAGCCCGTAAACCACCTAAAAAGGAATATTTATTATTTGATCCATAACCTGACATAAGAAGGCCCACGGGAGCAATACTTGAAATGGCAATCCATAAAAAAACACCAATATTTAAATCCGATAAAACAAGGTGATATCCAAAAGGAATTACTAAAAAACTTAGTAGAATTGATGTGACTGCTATGGATGGTCCAATACTGAATAGACGAATATCTCCTCTTGAGGGAAGAAGATTCTCTTTGAAAAGTAATTTTGTACCATCTGCTAAAGCTTGCAAAATTCCCAAAGGCCCGGCGTATTCAGGTCCAATACGCTGTTGTATCCCTGCGGATATTTCTCTTTCTAGCCAAACGATTACTAGTACACCTATTGTGATTCCTAATACAGGAGTAAAAATAGGGATAAGCATCCATATGATCCCATATACCTCTTTTAAGGATTCCAATCTAAAAAAAGAATTGATAGCTTGTATTTCTGTTGTATCTATTATCATTTTAACGATCAACTTCTCCCATAATGATGTCTATGCTACCTAGTATCGTCATAATATCAGCCAATTTCATTCTTTTAACTAACTGAGGAAGGATTTGCAAATTGATAAAACCTGGTGGTCGGATTTTCCATCTCCAAGGAAAAACACCCTTATCTCCTATCAGAAAAATTCCTAATTCTCCTTTTGGAGCTTCTACTCTTACATAAAGTTCTTGTTTTGACAATTCAAAAGTAGGAGAAGGCTTTTTACTGATAAAGCGATAGTCAAAATCATTCCATTCGGGATCCTGTACTTTATCAAAGCGCCGGATTTCTAAATTCTCATAGGGACCCCCCGGAATTCCTTCTAAAGCCTGTTGAATCATTTTTATTGATTCTGTCATTTCACTAATTCGTACTAAATAACGAGCTAACGAATCCCCCTCTTTTTGCCATTGAACTCTCCAATCAAATTCATCGTAAGACTCATAATGATCAACCTTACGAAGATCCCATGGTATTCCAGAAGCTCGTAGCATTGGTCCTGATAAACCCCAATTTATTGCCTCCTCTCCGCCAATAATGCCTATTCCCTCAACTCGCTCTAAAAAAATGGGATTCCGTGTAATAAGTCTTTGATATTCAGTAACTCTTGTTAAAAAATAGTCACAAAAATCCAAACATTTATCTATCCAGCCATAAGGTAAATCAGCAGCAACCCCCCCGATACGAAAATAATTATGCATCATTCGCATACCGGTGGCAGCTTCGAATAGGTCATATATCAATTCTCTTTCTCGAAAAATATAGAAGAAGGGCGTCTGTGCACCAATATCTGCCATAAAAGGGCCAAGCCATAATAAATGCGAAGCTATACGACTTAACTCTAACATAATAACTCTGACATAGCTGGCCCTTTTAGGCACTTGAATATTGCCTAACTGCTCTGGACCATTTACAGTTATTGCTTCTGTGAACATAGTAGCTAAATAATCCCAACGTGTTACATAAGGTAAATATTGTATAATTGTTCGGTTTTCCGCAATTTTTTCCATCCCTCTATGTAAATAACCCAATATCGGTTCACAGTCAATAACATCTTCACCATCTAGAGTAACAATGAGTCGAAGAACACCGTGCATTGATGGGTGCTGAGGACCCATATTTACTATCATAAGGTCATTTCGTATAGCTGGTGCAGTCATAGGTTTTTTTTTCGATTCATTTTTCCATGAATTGCTGAAAGCGAAAAGAAGTTCATCAAAATTTAAGCGAAAATGCAAAACAACTCTTCAAATTAATGATTTTTTGTTTCTCGAATATCCAACCGGCCAATTAATTCTTTATAACGTACTTTATTTTTTTTTGACAAATAGGCCAGCAGCCGTTGACGTTTTCCTAGAACTTTACGCAGACCTCTCTGAGATAAATAGTCTTTTTTGTGCAATTCCAAATGTGAAGTAAGTCTCCGTATCCTATTTGTGAAACTCACTACTTGAAATTCAACGGATCCCTTGTTGTCTTTGTTTTCCTCTGTCAAAAAAATTACACTCAATTTTTTTTTTATCATAAAAAGTTCCTCTTATCCTTTTATTTAATTTACTTTACATATATATATCTTATATTTTATCGATCAGTAATAATAATATCAGTCATTTTAATGTAGTAATTAGTATACACAAAAATTATAATTTTTTTTCTGGACTCCTGATTTTAGTAATCAAATTTTTAATTTTCTTTGGTCAGGGATAAGAGGGGATGGTACTTTTTTACACTCACAACGTCGAAAAATTTAGACCTAAAATTAGGAAGATTCCGTTGATTCGTTTATAGATTTTATCCAAACAAATTGATACGTCATTGATTTAGTATTAACTAAAAAATTGATCTATATCTATTTTAAACTAATATGTAAGCTAGGGCATATGTGCATCTGTTTGCTTTTGTATATATATGGTACAGAATAGATATGAAAAATGTACCATCAACCTATTTTTTTTGATTGTGGATATATTCTTAATATATTAAAAAGGTTTCCATTATTGGTAGCAAACCAATATCGATTCATACAAGCCAAGTCTTCTAATCGATAATTGGGCCAAAGAAAAAACTTTAATTGAATTAATTCGTTTTTATCTATATCAAAATGTTTACTTTGATCCAAAAAAAGATTCCCACTTTTTATGTTTTTTGTGTTACAAAATACTCGATTTCTATCCACACCCTTTCTATTTTTTGAATTGAAAAAAATGAGAATTCTCAATTCTCTACGACGTCTAGACGATAAAATATTTTCAGGAAGAATAAAATCATAAGATTTGTTGTCTATATTTTTAGTTATTTTTTGATATCTTGTAATAGATTCATCCAATTTATTCTTATTGAAATATCTTTTTTGTCGATTTCTTTGAGGAGTTTGGTACTTACTCTTATGAACCAACGAAATAATTATCGTTTGATGCATAATAAAGTATCCGTCGTTTTTTACAGACAAACGAATCGGTTCGATAAGAAATATCCCCTTTTTATTCAATTCTATAGGAGTAAATTTATTCCGAATTACCATTATATCCAGATTTATTTCTTTCCTTTGAATAGACGATATAGTAGTATCTCTTGGATTTCTCAGTCCAAGCAAATAACAATATATTTTGATATTATTGATCATTCTTTCAGTGAACTTCGGAATTAAACCATCGTCTATTATCCATTGAAAAAGCAAATAGTGTTTGCGTAAGAAAATTATTTCTGGTCTCATCTTATTCCGCATCTTGGATTGTTTTTTCGTTTTACCTTGGTTTTGTGCATAGGATCTAAGACCTTTTCGGCCTGAGGGTTCTTTTTTTTCTTGATTTTGATTCATTATTTCAAAATATATTTTTTCATTCGATGGTCTAAAAAAATGGAATTTTTTATTTTCATTTCTTTTTTTATTTTTATTCAAATTTAAAAGAAGTAATTTGCTTGGTATAATCCACGGTTTGGTTTTGTATACATTATAAAGTGGCACAAATTCTGGAAAGAAGGGAAGTTTCATATTCGTTGATATTGATATGGGGTTTAGTATTTCTTCATTCATTTCCATCCAATCAAAAAAAAGTTTCTTGTCATTGATCGTATTTCTTTCTGAATCTTCAGGAATCGTCAGAAAAAAAAGAGCGTTTTTAGCTATTTTATCCATTTTGGGGTAATTCTTCCTTCCAATCTTAGTATTTCTATTACTGTTAGAATCCATTTTTGTCCAGGGCTCCATATCTATTTTTTGTCTTAGATAAAAAATTATAATTTTCCAATCAAAATATTTTCTATCTGGATTTGTTTGCATATACATAAGATTGCCCCTTTCTAGATAATTATTGGTAGGAATTTCCTCCAGGCTTTCAAAGAATTTTTGTTTATAATTGTTGTAATTAAAAGTAATCTTTTGGTTGTTATTTAATTCTGATTCTGATGGTGATCCATAAATAATATATGAGGCCTTACTCATTTTAGAATTAATAGATTTATATGATAAAAGATCGTATCTATAGTATTTTGAAAAATTATATTTTTGGTTTGGTAATGGATAGACTTTAAAATCTTTTTCTTTTTTGTCAGAGAGTACTAGTTCTTTTTCATATGAATTCCATTTTTTTAAATCTTTATTTTTGGTTATACCGCTTTCATTAATTTTAGTTCTCCATTTTTGTGGTATTAATCCAGACCATTTTATCTGAGATAAATTGTATTGATGATGACCTCTTAACCAGTTTTTCCATTGACTCGTTTCACAACTTGAAAATTTCTTATGTCTTAATTCGGAATGAAATATTCTTTGTGTTACAAAAGAATTCTTTATTGGAGTTTTACGAAAAAAAGATGTTCCATGAGAGTCAAGAATACATCTTAACTTATACAAGTGAATAACTCGGGTTTGTGATAATTTGTAAAATACATATGCTTGCGATAAACAAGATAAGTCAAAAAAAAGATGTGAATTTCTATTACTAACTTTAATATTGTAAAGCGCCCTTTTTAGAGTTGAAATATATTGAATTTCTTTTTTGTTTTTTTTATTTTTTATTTCTTGGTTAGTTTTAGTATTGTAAATGGATTTATAAAAATAAAAAATTCTTGATGCGAGAACAAGTTGTGTAGGAATTCTGGCAATATTAATGATACATAGAAGGGTATCTATATACATTCTTTTAATTAAAATCTTTTGAAAATTTTGTAATTGGCAGATTAATCGAGTGCTTCTTCTTTTTATTTTAAAAATTTTCAAAAGATTTTTTGTCAGTTTTATTTTTACATTATAGCTTGTTTTGTTAGGATTTATTTTTTTCTTGGCGTTACTGTTTTTTTCTTTCGTAAGACTCTTTGTTT